GGTTTCATATAATAAAAGAATTATATACATCTGAAACCTAACACGTATAAAAAAAGAATGAATATTTATCGGTAATGCTTAGGAAGAAGGGTCTCTCTTTTTCTTTTTTAAGGACAAGGACAGGAAAATCTCATCTACTATTCATTGTACATATCCATTTTTGTTAGAAATTCCGTACAAAAAAAATACAAATGATCTTGAACTACAGCATCTGACCATATATGTATTACAATAAAGAAGGAGGATTTTCAATGCGAGATATAAAAACATATCTTTCCACAGCACCTGTGCTAACTACTCTATGGTTTGGTTCTTTAGCGGGTCTATTGATAGAAATTAATCGTTTATTCCCAGATGCTTTGTCATTCCCTTTTTTTTCATTTTAGTTATTGATATGCGAAAAAATGAAGAAAATGGGAGATACAATTATAGTGACGTGACTAAAACTTCGACCTCCCCCTTTTTTTTTTTTTCAGTTCTTTTTCAGTTCTTTAGGATAGTAAGGAAAGAGAAAGAAAAGGTGTATTGAACCTGGTCAAAAATCCGGTGGATCTAAGATCCAATTTTGGAAAACAGAAATGGAAAGGGGGTCAGTCTAGGGTAGGCTCCACGAAATCATAGCATAGAAAGAAGATACTTAAATGAAATACTGGGATTAGGATAGGAATAATTGATAGTTAGAAAATAATTGTATTACTTACATTATTACTATATATTCTATATATATATTCTATATATATATTCTATTAATATTAATTAGAATTACAACGAAATCTTTAGAAATGGAATTTATAGTTAGTAACTTCTATTGATATTTATTTTTTTATTGATTTTTTGTTCTTTTCGTCTTCTTCGGTTCGGGTCGAAAATGGAAGAGTTAATCGATCTAAAATTCAAAGGAGGTTCATGGCTAAGGGTAAAGATGTCCGAGTTAGAGTTATTTTGGAATGTACCAGTTGTGTCCAAAATGGTGTCAATAAAGAATCGCCGGGCATTTCTAGATATATTACTCAAAAGAATCGACACAATACGCCGAGTCGATTAGACTTGAGAAAATTTTGTCGCTATTGTCACAAGCATACGATTCATGGGGAAATAAAGAAATAGATCGAACGGAACGTGTGTATGATCTTTCCAAGGAGCAGGAAAAAGAAGAACTTAACATATATATATAATACAAATTAAACCCTATTTGGGCCGGATCTGAAATGAATAAAGAAATAGAATTTTAGAGATAAGGAATAAACCATGGATAAATCCAAGCAACCTTTTCGTAAATCCAAGCGATCTTTTCGTAGGCGTTTTCCCCCAATTGAATCGGGGGATCGAATTGATTATAGAAACATGAGTTTAATTAGTCGATTTATTAGTGAACAAGGAAAAATATTATCTAGACGGGTGAATAGATTGACCTTGAAACAACAACGATTAATTACTATTGCTATAAAACAAGCTCGTATTTTATCTTTGTTACCTTTTCTTAATAATGAAAAACAGTTTGAGAGAGCTGAGTCGATCCCTAGAACTACTGGTCTTAGAAGCAAAAATAAATAGATATACTCTTCAATTGGCTCAAAATTCCAATCGGAACTCAAGCTCAGATTGATGTTTTGTTCGAAAAAGCTTCAAATCCAGATTTGATTGTTGTGTTATAAGAAACAACAAATAGGGTAAGAAGAAATCTTTTTTTTTTTTTTTGAAAGATGTTGGTTCATTCCTACTACTTATCTTAATTTATTTTTCTTCTATTTTCCCGGAGTGCATTCTCCGGGGAATTCTGTTTCAATCATTCCTATATATTACTTTAGAATCTTCTTTATTTGATAATCTTATTGGAAATCATGTAAAGACAATTCTTATTTGATATAGCTATTTGTGCAAGTATTTTACGATTAAGAAGCAATTGCCTCTTGTACAGATTGTGGATTAATCGACTATAACTATAGAATACCCTATTCTCACGAGTTACTGCATTTATACGAGTGATCCACAAACGACGAAAATCCCTCTTTTGCCTGCCCTTATCTCGATGAGAGGAAACCAAAGCTCTCATTTTCTGTTGAGTAGTGGTTCGAGTAAGTCTTGAATGAGCCCCTATAAAGGTTGATGCAAATAAACGAATTTTTGTTCGACGTCTCCGAGCTATATATCCTCGTCTAACTCTGGTCATTGAATCAAATTAAACTTTAATGAATAACTAATTGATTTCTCTTCTTTCAGTCATCCTTTTATCCCTCCGTTGATTAATAACAAAACGGATTATTCCGATATATAAAATATAAATTCCAACGGCTTTTGCTACTATGACCTTCCCAACCACGATTTTTGATTCCTTCCAGGCATTTTACCTGGAAATAAGAAATTCTACTAGCGATACTAAATAAAAGAAAAAAAAAAAATAGTGGGTTCCATCGTTTCTATGGTTACTTCGTAAACGGTGAGGTCCTCTCTATACACCGGAGCCTCTTCTTTCAATTAATCAAATGGTATTGTGAACTTGTATAGTTCACACTTTTTGGCTCTACCCATCAATTATACAGTAATTGTTCTTTTCACAAAAAGACTATCCATACAGTGACGGCATTTAATTATGAAAGTTGGCTAGGTAGCTGACCGTGTTAGTCCGTTCTTTCAAAAATAGGAACATAATCTTTTTGCTTCTTTTCTTTTTCTTATAGTACTAGTACTATTTCCTCCGCTTAATGGATAACTATTGGCTACCAATGGAAAATTGCTTCTCATCTCAAATTGAGGTGATTGGATTTGCACCAATATAAACCATAAATTCCATACACAAACAATATAGGTATAGGATAGATCTTCATTTTTAGATAGTAAATGACTTTCTTCCACTCTATCTATCCTATTCATTGGTACTGGTGATTGGTACTGGAAAAATTGTTTCATTTATTTGTTCGAACTCATGATCTAAACGAGTCGCACATACACCCTAGTACATGTTCCTCGACGCTGAGGACATCCTCGAAGAGCGGGAGATTTCGTGACATTTCTTATTGGCTGTCTTGTGTTTCTAATAAGTTGTTTAATAGTTGGCATGTCGTATATATATATATATATATGGATAGATAGAATAGGTTGGTTTAGATCGATCTTAACCCGATGATTGATGATTATGAATTATTTCTATTCAATATAAAATCACGGAAAATGAAAATTATGATTTGAAATGGAATCATGGATTTACACGAAATCTCCAGTATTTTCATTTTCGACCGCTACAAGATCAACAATGCCATGAGCTTGGGCTTCTGTTGCTGACATAAAAACATCTCTTTCCATGTCTTCGGATATAACCCATAAAGGGTTGCCCGTTCTTTGTACATAAACTTTTGTGAGGGTTTCGCGAAGTTTCAGTAGTTCTTCCGCTTCCAGGATAAATTCCCCTGCTTGCGCCTCATAAAAAGAACTAGCAGGTTGGTGAATCATAACCCTGATAATATTGATATAACATCATGCATGAACGGTTCTTCTATCTCGTACGATTGGCCTAAAGTAAGGGATAAAAAAAACAAGAAGAAAAAAATAGAATTGAGCAGCCGTACAGGCATCTTTTGTGCATTGCATACGGCTCTGCAATGGAATTGAGTTTTTCCTACCTTCTATTTTATCAAAGAAAGAAATAGAATCCATCCGATCCCGATCGTTGAATGATCCATTTACCACCCTTTCTTTCATATCGTAGGAGTAAAAAAATACTATGATGGTTCTGTTGCTTTCTATATTTATCTCGTCTGTGATTTAGCAATCCCAAAGTTTCTTTTTGATACGATCAAAAAAGGAAAAATGATCTTTTTTTTTTTGATTTTCGTACTCTTTCTTTCATAACATAAATATAAGAAAGAGACTTCTAGTGTGGAAGAAAAATGGTTTGTGACGCTGAAATGTACTCCTGACACATAAGATCAAATCGGAATAACCTTTGTTTCATACTACTATATCGATACAAAATCTCATGTTAGGAAAAACAATAATGGTTTGTTCATATCGAACTCGAAGTGCCATGCTATTATTACTTATTATTTTATTCTTGATATCGCGAAGGCATAGTCTTCTTCTTTTTTTTTTTCAAATAAAAACTCATTGGCGCCAAGCGTGAGGGAATGCTAGACGTTTGGTAATTTCTCCTCCGACCAGAATGAAAGATCCCATTGAAGCGGCTAATCCCATGCATATTGTATGCACATCGGGCGACACAAATTGCATAGTATCATAAATGGCTATTCCTGGTATTACCCATCCGCCGGGGGAGTTTATAAACAAATAAAGATCCCTAGTATCATCTTCTATACTGAGATATACCATGAGACCAACAAGTTGATTCGAGATCTCGCTATCAACTTGTTGGCCTAAAAAAAGTAATCTTTCTCGATGAAGTCGGTTGATTAGGACAAAATTGTATCCCTTAGGAACCGTACGTGCATCTTTGGATGCATACGGTTCAAAAAAATTGCGAAAAAAGAATCAATGTGTCGATTCCAATCCTATCTCTTTTTTTTTTTTGTAACAGATTTCTCTTTTTCTTGAGATGAGTTTTGACCCCTTTCCCTAAAAAAAAAAGAATTTACTGAACTTATTGAACTAATCTCTCATTGATGTATTGTTTCGTCGAGATTAAAATCACGATGTCATTTTCTTGTTCCTGAATGGGTCCTTTCAATTCTTTTAGGTTCGTGTTCTACTCCGGGGAAAGATCTGTCCGAATTCTATTTGCACATATAAGGCAAATGGTCTCAGTACCACTTCTTTTTGCTACGACTTTTTTTTTTTCAATTCGTTTCATGCCTTTCCCCAAATTATTCGATGTATTCATCATACTGGTTGACATGGCAGTTTGAGATCGCTCCTATAGTAAGTATAAGAATCGTCTATGCTACAAGTGGTAATTCTACATATATTACTATTACCAATTTGTTTGGTATTTTCTGAACGGAGCTTGGATACTTTATTTTATTAGTCCAAGTCAACCATAAATTCTTCTA